AAACTTTCTTTATCTTTACATTTTATCCAACGATAAAAAACGAAAACTATGTAGTATAACACTATACAGTAATAAAAAATTGCAGTCTTCTTTTTTATGTTTAAGAATAAAATCAGCAATTCTATAAGGTTAAATAAAAATTTCCATCAAAACTCCTTTGATATAATTGCTATGCTTAGTGTGTGACTCGTTGGTTTAGGATTAGATTAAGATAAACAAAAAATAAAAAAGAACTTACCTATAACAGCAACTAATAACTATAGCATTAATAAATAACCTAAGCAACTCATTGCTTCGCATTATCTGGATAAATAAAATCAGTCAAGATATGATAGATTGATCATATCATTGTAGCAACTGAATTTTTTTTACAAAAAAAAGAATAAAGAAATATGATTCTAAGTTATGAAAGGTAATCGAAAAGTATGCGGATAAGTGGAAGGATGAAAGAAAGAGAGAAAAAATTGAATATTAATGATATATGATTCCAATTTGGAAAGTCTATGAGGTCACTGTAAGAAAAGCAATGTAATAAAGCATCAATACAGATTCATTCATAATAATTAGATAAATCTGTTCCGAAAACAAAAAAAATTAAGAGCCTTGAGCCAATAAAAACTGAGAAAATTGACTCAAAAACAAATTAAAAAATGAAATTCCAAATTTCATATAAGAGCTCCATTGTAGAATTCGGGCCTAATGATTAATCAAGAAGCGATGGGAACGGCGGAACCCATGAATATAGAGGATTCTATTGAAAAACAAATCTTAGTAATTCATTGGACAGGATGGCGGAATAAACCAGAAACTTTATTATCTATTTTGATTTTTATTCTGAGACCTCCTGGGATAAACATTAAACTTAATATAGATATTGAAAGAGTAAATATTCGCCGGCGAAAAAATTTTTTTTTTTTTTAATAAAAGTAATAAAATACGACAAAAAAAATGAAAAAGATAAAAGAAAATAAGGATTTGTTAGAATATTCTAACTCTAACAAAAACGACATTAGAGATGATGATATTACGTTATTTTTTAATAAATAGAATTCATCTTGGATTTCATTTCGAAAAAGACATATCACAAATTTAGAAGAGATCAGATGAAATTTAATACCATGATTAATAGAATTAATCATTAACTACATCTATAGCTTAATACAAGCTTTTTTAGTCCTTTTATTCGCGAGGAGCTGGATGAGAAGAAACTCTCACGTTCAGTTCTGTAGTAGAGATGGAATTTCTAATTTAGAAAAAACCCATCAACTATAACCCAAAAAGAACCAGATTTCGTAAACAACATCGAGGAAGACTAAAAGGAATATCTTCTCGTGGGAATCGTATTTGTTTTGGCAGATATGCTCTTCAAACACTTGAACCCGCTTGGATCACATCTAGACAAATAGAAGCAGGGCGACGAGCAATGACACGAAATGTACGACGTGGTGGAAAAATTTGGGTACGTATATTTCCAGACAAACCAGTTACAGTAAGACCCGCGGAAACGCGTATGGGTTCTGGGAAAGGATCCCCTGAGTATTGGGTAGCTGTGGTTAAACCAGGTAAAATCCTTTATGAAATGGGTGGTGTACCCGAAAATATAGCCAGAAAAGCTATTTCAATAGCGGCATCAAAAATGCCTATAAAAACCCAATTCATTATTTCTGAATAGGAATATAGAATGAAAAAGCTAAATAACATTTAAGAATAAAAAGATTATCAGTTTTCTTTTTTTGACAAACAATATTTTTTTACTTCGTCCTTTGCATTAAAAGAAGAGATACAAAAAAATGATATGATTCAACCACAAACCTATTTGAATGTAGCAGACAACAGCGGGGCTCGAGAATTGATGTGTATTCGAATAATAGGAGCTAGTAATCGCCGATATGCTCATATTGGTGACGTTATTGTTGCTGTAATCAAAGAAGCAATACCAAATACTCCTCTAGAAAGATCAGAAGTGATTAGAGCTGTAATTGTACGTACTTGTAAAGAACTCAAACGTAACAATGGGACGATAATACGATATGATGACAATGCCGCCGTTGTCATTGATCAAGAAGGAAATCCAAAAGGAACTCGAGTTTTTGGGGCGATCCCACGGGAATTGAGACAATTAAACTTTACTAAAATAGTTTCATTAGCTCCTGAGGTATTATAAGATCTAAATATCGATAGTTAGTATAGGATTAAAAAAAACTGGTATTGAAATAAAATTAATTAATAGATTGTGTATCACGCATATACCCTTAATAAGAAAATATTAAGAATTTAATTCATATATTAATATATAATTCGTCTATATCTATATATAAATAAAAGAAAAAGAACATGTTGATTATATCAAAATTATAGAACAATAAGGAATTTTAACTTATCATGGGGAAAGACACTATTGCTGATATAATAACCTCTATACGAAATGCTGACATGAATAGAAAAGGAACGGTTCGGATAGGATCGACTAACATCACCGAAAGCATTGTTAAAATCCTTTTACGAGAGGGTTTTATCGAAAACGTAAGGAAGCATCGCGAAAGCAACCAATATTTTTTGATTTTAACCCTAAGACACCGACGAAATAAGAAAGAATCCTATAAAACGATTTTAAATTTAAAGAGAATAAGTCGACCGGGTCTACGAATCTATTCTAACTCTCAACGAATTCCACGAATTTTAGGCGGAATAGGAATTGTAATCCTTTCGACTTCTCAAGGTATAATGACAGACCGAGAAGCTCGACTAAAAAGAATCGGCGGAGAAATTTTGTGTTATATATGGTAATCCTTCTAATATAAAAATTAGATATCTGGAACTTACGATTTGTGAAAAAAAGGGGGTTGTGTAATACCAACCCTGTTCAAAACAGTTTCGGATGTTTTACTTCGAATGAAATTAAAGAATTAATGAAAGTTTTCTTTCTGAATCACTTCCGAACGGCATGGTTCGGTTTTGTTTAGATACTAAAGATTTTTTTTATTTTAGGCCATGCTTCTGAAAGGATTCGACATATTTTTGTATAAGTATACCTCTAGGAGAAAAAAGTAAAATTTTGAGTAAGTTCTTAGGTATAAGTTAATCAGGGAACAGCCATTTTCTAGACTCCATAACAAGGATTCAAATGAGTAAGTGGTTTTTTTCAATTTCAACCATTCCTTTCACGAAGATACAATTCAAGATTCAAAAATATCAAGAAACTTTTTTTCGTCCACCAATAAATATATTCACAGAATTAAGGAATAACAACTATGAAAATAAGGGCTTCCGTTCGTAAAATTTGTGAAAAGTGTCGACTAATCCGCAGGAGGGGACGAATTATAGTAATTTGTTCCAACCCGAGGCATAAACAAAGACAAGGATAATCTTACTAAAGGAACTAAAGTAAAGGAAAAGGCACTTCCAAAGAGCTGGCAAAAAAAAAAAAAAGGTCTGTTTTGACATGAAATGGATATATCCATATATTTCTTGTGAAATGAAAAAATATGGCAAAACCTATATTAAGAATTGGTTCACGTAAAAATACACGTAGTGGTTCACGTAAAAATGTACGTAGAATACCAAAGGGAGTTATTCATGTTCAAGCAAGTTTCAACAATACCATTGTGACCGTTACAGATGTACGAGGTCGAGTGATTTCTTGGTCCTCCGCAGGTACTTGCGGATTCCGGGGTACAAGAAGAGGAACACCTTTTGCTGCCCAAACCGCAGCAGGAAATGCTATTCGAGCAGTAGTGGATCAAGGTATGCAACGAGCTGAAGTAAGGATAAAAGGCCCCGGACTCGGAAGAGATGCAGCATTACGAGCTATTCGTAGAAGCGGTATACTTTTAAGTTTCGTACGAGATGTAACCCCTATGCCACATAATGGTTGTAGACCCCCTAAAAAAAGACGTGTATAGAACTAAATAAAGGCTGAAAGGGTTTCAAGAGAAATAAACGATTCAATGATCTGATCAAATAAAATTACTATGGTTCGAGAGAAAGTCAAAGTATCTACTCGGACACTACAGTGGAAGTGTGTTGAATCAAGAAGAGACAGTAAGCGTCTTTATTATGGACGCTTTATTCTGTCTCCACTTATGAAAGGTCAAGCCGACACAATAGGCATTGCGATGCGAAGAGCTTTACTTGGCGAAATAGAAGGAACATCTATTACACGTGCAAAATCTGAGAACATACCACATGACTATTCTAACATAGTAGGTATTCAAGAATCAGTACATGAAATTTTAATGAATTTGAACGAGATCGTATTAAGAAGTAATCTATATGGAGCGCGCAACGCGCTTATTTGTGTCCAAGGTCCTGGATATATAACTGCTCGAGACATAATTTTACCGCCCTCTGTGGAAATCATTGATAATACACAGCATATAGCTACCTTAACGGAACCAATAGATTTGTGTATTGAATTAAAAATCGAGAGGAATCGCGGATATAGTCTAAAAATGTCAAATAACTTTGAAGACAGAAGTTATCCTATCGATGCTGTATTCATGCCTGTTCAAAACGCGAATCATAGTATTCATTCTTATGGGAATGGGAATGAAAAACAAGAGATTCTTTTTCTAGAAATATGGACAAATGGAAGTTTAACTCCTAAAGAAGCACTTCATGAAGCCTCCCGGAATTTAATTAATTTATTTATTCCTTTTCTACATGTAGAAGAAGAAACGTTCTATTTAGAGAACAATCAACATCAAGTTACTTTACCCTTTTTTCCTTTTCATAATAGATTAGTTAACCTAAGAAAAAAAAAAAAAGAACTAGCCTTTCAATATATTTTTATTGACCAATTAGAATTGCCTCCCAGAATCTACAATTGTCTCAAAAAGTCCAATATACATACATTATTGGACCTTTTGAATAACAGTCAAGAAGACCTTATCAAAATTGAACATTTTCACGTAGAAGATGTAAAAAAGATATTAGACATTCTAGAAAAAAAATAGAAAAAGCATTTCAAAAAAAATTTACTAAAAAGTCAATTTCAAATT